AGCGATCTTTTCGTAAGCGTTTGCCCCCGATCCAATCGGGGGATCGAATTGATTATAAAAACATGAGTTTAATTAGTCGATTTATTAGTGAACAGGGAAAAATATTATCTAGACGAGTAAATAGATTGACCTTGAAACAACAACGATTAATTACTATTGCTATAAAACAAGCTCGTATTTTATCTTTGTTACCTTTTCTTAATAATGAGAAACAATTTGAAAGAACCGAGTCGACCACTAGAACTCCTAGTCTTAGAGCCAGAAAAAGATAGGTTTACTCTTTATTCACTTGAATTCAAATCCCCATCCGAACTCAAACGCGGATTTCTATTTTGTTGGAAAAATCCAAGAATCCGGATTGAATTCTTGTGTCGTAAGAAAAAAAAGAATAATCTGGGAAGAAGAAATTTTTTTAGTGAACGTGTTGATTCATATTTATTTTGACTACTTTATTTTGACTACTTTCTCATATTTATCATATTCTTTCTATTCATTTTTATTCGACCTTCCCGGAGTTCATTCTCCGGGCAACTCCGTTTAACCGGTGGATTCCTTCCAACTTACTTCTTTTATGATCTCATTGGAAATCATATAAAGACAATTCCTATTTGATATAGCTATTTGTGCAAGTATTTTACGATTAAGAAGCAATTGTCTCTTGTACAGATCATTTATGAATCTACTATAACTATAGCATACCCCCCTTTCGCGAATTGCTGCATTTATTCGAGTGATCCACAAACGACGAAAATTGATTTTTTGCCTATCCCTATCCCGATGAGCCGAAACCAAAGCTCTTATTTTTTGTTGAGTAATAGTTCGAGTAAGTCTTGAATGAGCCCCCCGAAAGCTTGATGCAAATAAACGAATTTTTGTTCTACGTCTCCGAGCGATATATCCCCGTCTAATTCTGGTCATTGAATAAATGAAACTTTAACGAATAACTAATCGATTTCCTTTCTTTCAGTTATTCTTTTGCCCCTTTCCTAGTATATGAATAACAAAACGGATTTTTCCAATGTATAAACTAATAATTCCAATGGCTTTGGCTACTATAACCTTCCCAACCACAATTTTTCTTTTTTTCGAGGCATTTCACCTCGAAATACGAAATTGTACTATACTAGGTATTAAAAAAGAAAAGTAATGATAAAGAAATAGTGGATTCCATCGTTTCTATGGTTACTTCTTAAACGGTGAGGTCTTCTCTATACACCGGAGCCTTTACTTCATTTAATCAATGTTATTGCTAACTTGTATAGTTCACATTCTTCGGCTCTACCCATGAATTATCCAGTAATAGGTCTTTCACAACGAGCTCTACCTATACAGTAACGGTATTTAATTATGAAGATTGGCTGGGTAGCTGACCCTGTTAGTCCGTTCTTGCAAGAGGGGTTTATTTTAACTAAGATTTCCTCCGCTTAATGGATAACCATTTGCTACCAATGGAGAATTGCTTCTCATCTTGAATTGAGGTGAGTGGATTTACACCAACAGAAACCATAAATTTCATACACAATAAAAGGGATATCATCGATTTTTAGATAGGAAATGTAGTTCGTTTTTCCGGTCTATCCTATTTGATCATTGATATTCGAACATTGTTCTCTTTCCTTTGTTCTAGTTCATGATCTGAACGAGTCGCACATACACCCTAGTACATGTTCCTCGACGCTGAGGGCATCCCCGAAGCGCGGGGGATTTTGTGACATTTCTAATTGGCTGTCTTGTATTTCTAATAAGTTGTTTAATCGTTGGCATGTTGAATCATATACATAATGGGCTGGTTTAGATCGATCCTAACCGGATGATTATGAATTACTTTTATTCAATAGAATATAGAATAATAAAAAAAGTCATAGAATATTAATATTAAACTCGGCAGGGTGAATTTCAGAATTGACGTGAAATCTAGGCTATTGTCATTCAACCGCTACAAGATCAACAATTCCATAAGCTTGGGCCTCTGTTGCTGACATAAAAACATCTCTTTCCATGTCTTCGGATACAACCCATACGGGTTTGCCCGTTCTTTGTACATAAACCCTTGTCAGGGTTTCACGTAGTTTCAGCAGTTCTCCCACTTCCAGGATGAATTCTCCCGTTGCTACTTCAGAAAAAGAACCAGCAGGTTGATGGATCATTACCCTGATAATATAAGATAATAAAAGGATTCTCTATTTTTCATGATATGAGGGGAAGATACAAAGAAAGATAAAAGAATAACAAGAAAAAAAGATAGAATCGAACAACCGTACGGGCATTATGCATTGCATACGGCTCTACAATAAAATTGACCCTTACCTTCCATAAAATAAAGAAAAAAATAGGATCGATCAGACCCCGATCGGTAAATGATCAACTTACCACCCTTCCTTTCAGAGGAATTCAAAAATACTATGATGGCTCCGTTGCTTTATATATTGATTATATTTTTTTGTCTGTTATTTGTCTGTCATTCAGCAATCCCAAAGTGGCTTTTTTATTTGATCAAATA